AATTATTGGGTTTCTACCAATGAGCAAAAAAAGTACAACTTGAGTAATGAATTAATAAGTAGAATAAAAATTATAGAAAAAGAAAAAGTATCTCTTACTCTAGATATACTAGAAAAAAGGACCAGATTATGCAATGATGAGAATAAACAAGAATACTTGCCAAAAGCATATGATCCTCTTTTGAATGGCGCATATCGTGGAAAAATAAACAAATTCTATTCACATACAACCATGAATCATTTAATTACTTCGAAAGAAAATTCCACGAAAATAGTTTGGATAAATAAGCTTCATGGGCTATTTTCGATTTCTAATAATTACCAAGAATTTGAACATGAAAAAAATCCACTTAATGAAAAATCACCATGGAATTATATTATTAATTCGTTAACGTCAATTGATCAATTATCTTTTGAGTACATACCCAATTCTCATTTGAAAAAATCTTCTTTATTGGAAGAAGAAATAAAAAGAAATTCAGAAAATAAAGCAAAATCTTTGAAATCCGTATTCGATATAATTACAACCAATGGAGAAGAAATCATTGAAGAAGGAGAAGAAATCCTTAAAGAAAAAATCATTCAAAAAATTCCTCAACGGTTATACAAACTAACTGAAGAGTTAGAAGCACTAGCACAGGATGAAGATGAAGAAGATGAACATGAGCAACTAATGAAACAAGATCAGGAAATTCGTACAAGAAAAGCCAGACGAGTGGTGATTTATACTGACTACAGCGTGAATCCCGAGACTAACGATGATGAAATAAACGAGTTGGCTTTGATACGTTACTCACAACAACCTGATTTTCGTCGAGGTCTAATCAAAGGATCCTTACGCGCTCAAAGACGTAAAACAGTTATTTGGAACACATTCCAAGCATATGTAAATTCTCCGCTTTTTTTTGATCGAGTAGAAAACATATTTTTTTTTTCTCTTTTAAACAAGATCGATCAAAATATTAAGTCTATTTTTAGGAATTTTGCGAAGAAAAAACCAAAAACGGAATTAAAAATTGACGATTTTGAGAAAGAAAAGATGAAGAAAACTCTGAAGGCTCTCGATGAAAACGAGAAGAAGAGAGAAGAAGAAAATGAACGAATGGCAATAGCAGAAATTTGGGATAGCGTTATATTTGCTCAAGCAATAAGAAGTTTGATACTCCTGATCCACGCTTTTCTTAGAAAAAACATTATATTGCCTTCATTGATAATAGCTAAAAATGTTGGACGTATGTTATTATTCCAATACCCCGAGTGGTATGAGGATTTTAAGGACTGGAAGAGTGAAATGCATGTTAAATGTACGTATAACGGTATTCCACTATCAGAAACAGAATTTCCTCAAGATTGGTTAACAGATGGTCTTCAGGTAAAAATTCTATTTCCTTTCCGTTTAAAACCTTGGCGAAGATCTAAACTACGATCTCATCATGGAGATCCAATGAAAAAAAAAGTAAAACAAGAAAATTCTAGTTTTTTAACAGTTTGGGGAACGGAAACAGAACTTCCTTTTGGTCCTGCCCGAACCCTACCTTCTTTTTTTGAACCCATATATAAAGAACTAAAAAAAAATATTCGAAAAGTGAAAAAGAATTATTTTCTACCTCTAAAAGTAAAAGTTTCAAAACCATGGGTTATCCAAATTTTTCCAGTTCTAAAACGAATAATGAATAAACTTGAAAAAGTAAACCCAATTTATTTATTTGAATTCAAGAAGGTGAAAGTATATGAACCAAATGAAAATGCAAAAGATTCAAAAGATAATAATAAGATTATTCCTGAATCGACCATGCAAATTCAATCTATGAATTGGACAAATTTTTTATTCATAGAAAATGAAATGAAAGATCTTGCTGATAAGACAATCATAATCAGGAATCAAATAGAAGAAATCGCAAAAGAAAAGAAAAAAAGAGTTCCAGCCTATGATGATAAAAGACCAGAATTAAAGAAAGATATTTGGCGGATATTCAAAAGAATAAATACTCGATTAATATGCAAATCACATTATTTTATGAAATCTTTCATTGAAAAAATATACATGGATATCCTGCTATGTATGGTTAGCATTTTGAAGGTCAATGCACAACTTTCAACAAAAAAAATTATCAATGAATCCATTTACAACGATGAAAGAAATCAAGAAGGAATTGATGAAACAGATCAACATACAATGAACTTTATTTCGACTATAGAAAAAGAAAAGGACTTTTCTAATCCTAGTAATAATTCAAATACTTATTACGATTTATCTTCCTTGTCCCAAGCATATGTATTTTACAAAATATCACAAACCCAATTACTTAACAACCATCACTTTAGATCTGTACTTCAATATCGCGGTACCCATCCTTTTATTAAGGACAAGATAAATTATTATTCTATAACCCCAGGAATATTTAACTCCAAATCAAGGTATAAGTATAAGAAAATAAAAAAGCCTGGAATGAATGAATGGAAAAACTGGTTAAAGGCTAATTATGCATACAATTTATCTCAGAGCAAATGGTCTCGATTAGTATTAGTAGCGAAAAAATGGCGAAAAAAAATCAATCAAAATTGTACGATTCACAATAAAGAATCAATGAAATTTTCTTCATATAAAAAAGAAAAAGACCGATCAATTCATTACAAAAAAGAAAATTTCTATACAGTGTATTTATGGCCGAAGAAAAAAAAAAATATGTTATTATTATTAATATTTTATTAATATTAAATTAAATAAATATTAAATTAAAATAAATTATAAAAGAATAAAAAAATAAATAAAAATATTGATGCATAAAATAAATACAAAAATAGATAAGAAGAAATTCGTCCACCCCCCGTAGATTTAACTCCTTCCCCTATAAATAAACTTGCAACAACAACCCCATTGATAATTCCATCAATTATATTTCTATCAAAAAACTGAGTTAGTTTGGTTAATCCCCTTATACCCAAGGTAAAAACTCTAGTATAAAAAATATCTATATAACCACAATTGTAGGACCAATTATATATTCTATTTTTTATTTTGTCCAAGAAAATTCTTTTAGGACCTCCTTTTATAAATGAATTAATGAATTCCAAATTTTGGAACAATGAATAAGCAGACCCATATAAAACATATGCTATTAATAGTCCAAAAATAGCTATACTTACCGAAAAAATTGCATTTGTAAAAAATTCATACCAATCCACGGAATAACTCGCATTGGGATGTAAAAGATTTATCGATGGAGTTAACCATTTTGATAATATATCAAAATATATTATTCCATAATCAAAATGAATTCCTATTGTTCCAACAAACAAAGTAAATAGTACCAAAACAAACAGAGGAAATAGCATAGTATTGTCCGATTCGTGAGGATACATAGAAGTATAAGTGTACTTTTTTTCGAAAGAATATGGTCTTCTTTTTTTTAGATTACTAGATATTTTATATCTATCCTTTGAAAAAAAGAAGACCATATTTTCTATTTTTGATAAAAGAAAATTTCTATCAACTTTTTTTGGAACTTCTTTTCCCCATAAAGATATTGAATGGAACGAGCTATTATTGGTGCTACTGTAATTTTTACAATTTATGCGTAAATGCCCATCAAAAGTAAGTAAATACACGCGAAACATATAAAATGCAGTTAATCCTGCTGTGAAACAAGCTATTATTGCAAAAATTGGTGAATACAACCAACTCTCATTAAGAATTTCATCTTTGGACCAAAAACAAGCAAGAGGTGGAATACCACAAATAGAAAGTGTACCTAATAAAAAAGTAGTTCTTGTAATTGGAACATATCTTTTTAAACCGCCCATCAGAATCATATTCTGACTTTTATCTGGTGAATATCCAACAACAGGTTCCATTGAATGGATAATGGCTCCGGATCCCAAAAATAATAAAGCTTTAGAATAGGCGTGAGTAATCAAATGGAATAAAGCAGCTCGATAAGAACCTAGACCTAGAGCTAACATAATATAACCCAATTGAGACATTGTAGAATAGGCTAAACTTCTTTTTATATCTGTTTGAGCAAGAGCCAAGGTAGCTCCTAATAGTACTGTTATTACACCTATTAAAGAAATAATATTCATTATGTAAGGTATGGATATGAAAAGAGGAAGAAGTCGAGCTACAAGAAAAATTCCCGCTGCTACCATGGTAGCAGCGTGTATAAGAGCCGAGATAGGAGTAGGTCCTTCCATTGCATCAGGTAACCATACATGAAGGGGGAATTGCGCGGATTTAGCAACTGCACCGAGGAATAATAAAAAGGCACACAAAGTAGCAAATGAAGAACTGACCCCATTATTGTGTATCAAGTTGTTAGTTATTTCGAACAAATCCCGAAATTCAAAACTACCAGTTATCCAATAAAAACCTAAGATTCCTAATAATAAACCAAAATCCCCTACACGATTAGTTACAAAAGCTTTTTGACAAGCACTTGCTGCAGTCGGTCGTGTGAACCAAAATCCTATTAATAAATAAGAACACATTCCCACTAGTTCCCAAAAAACATAAATTTTTATCAAATTTGAACTGGTAACTAATCCCAACATAGAAGCATTGAAAAAACTCATATAAGCAAAAAATCTTAAATATCCTTGATCATGGGACATATAATTGTCACTATAAATAAGAACCATAATTCCAACAGTAGTAATTAGTATTGACATAATCGAACTAAGTGGATCGATTAAATATCCGAACTCTAAGGAAAAATCATTATTGATGGTCCAAGACCAAAGATATTGATAGATGGAACTTCCATTTATTTCTTGAATAGATAAATTGGCTGAAAATACCATAGCTATACTTAAGAAAAAAATACTAGGAAAAGCCCATATACGACGAATATTTTTTGTTGCTGTCGGAATAAGTATAAGCCCAAATCCTATTGACATAGTAACTGGAAGTGGAAGAAAAGTTATTATCCATGCATATTGATATGTATGTTCCATAATAAAAAACGAAATTTTTAATCATTCTACTAAAACTGGAATAATACAATATTCCATCCTGGTAATTTATAGGCATATTATATAATATAGTATATTAAGGAAAAATGGTTATACCAAAAGGAATACTTAATTCGAATATAGATAGTACGATCCGTACTTTTAATTTAAATTAAAAAAATAAATAAGATTATTGTTATCGGGTAATCAAATATCTTAGTTAACAGATTAACTACTAATTCGAATTGTAATTTCAATTATGGGTATGGCATTCTTACCTTAATCAATTAATAAAAAACAATTTCCTTCCTTTCTTGTACTTGTATTTTTTTTTCTTAGCTATACCTTAGCTATATTATATATGTCATAGGGTATGTATACATATACATATGCGTAATTACTATGATCCATATATATATTATATATATGATTAAATTATTTATATTTTAAATATATTAATGTGTATGTTTCCATTTTTTAATTTTATTATTATTATATGTTTATGTTTTCATAGGTTTTTTTTTAATGTGTTTGAAAAATTAAATGTTTTTTTACTATTTTACTACGGAATAAATATGGATAACGGCTAAAAGGAACAATTCATTTTGAACAATACATGTCTTTCACATACAATGATAAAAATAAGTAACCCTTTTTTTGAATGGCAGTCCCCAAAAAACGTACTTCTATGTCAAAAAAACGTATTCGTAAAAATATTTGGAAGAAAAAAGGAAATTTAGCTGCAGTAAAGGCTTTTTCTTTAGCAAAATCGGTTTCTACCGGACGTTCAAAAAGTTTTTTTGTACAACAAACAAATAATAAAGTCGTGGAATAATCGGAATTGACATACCCCGGAAAACGTCATTTATTTTAAAATAAATGATTAACATTAATTAGTGTATTGAACTCCTCAATATCATCAAACAGGATCAGTTGGAACTAATTGCTGTGGTATATAAATATCGTATGTGGATGTGATATGTAGAATAAGGGTATGTATATTGGGTTTGGGGTTTTTTTGTATCTACTTTTCACAATAGAAAAAAATTTCTATTGTGAAAAGTAGAGTATGATCGTGATAGAAATACAAATTTTGTTGTTTTATTTGTTATATGGTTAACTAAAAACCTAATTAATTTGGTAAATCTTACCATTATTATATAATTATTATATATATAAATATATAATTAAATATAATAATGAAAGATATTAATACTTTACTTTGATAATAATAAAATATTATCTAAATTGTTAGACAATGATAAATTCTTATGATTTAGTAATCAAATTGTTATACATAGAAAATCCTAGTTATTTAATTTTCTTCATTAAATAATACATTTTATTTTTTTCGTTTTGTTTGAATCTATAAAATAACATTGGATAAATAAAAACGAATCCAAAAAAATAAAAATAAAAGGAACAATTCCCGGTTCTATAGCTCAGTCTAAAACTATGGAGTTTTAACTGCTTTTTTGAAAACTTAGTTTTTAGTATACCAAAGTTCATTATTAAAACCGAACTTACAACAATACGATACACGATACTAACTAAAGATTATTTTATTGTTTATTTAATAAAGATTCAAATTATCATATAAATTTCAATGAATAAAGATTCATCGATTCTAATGTTTTGTTTTATAAACTATATTGAATCTTTGAATCTCGACGATTCAACATAAATTTACTATTATTATTTCAAGTAAGCCGCCATGGTGAAATTGGTAGACACGCTGCTCTTAGGAAGCAGTGCTAGAGCATCTCGGTTCGAGTCCGAGTGGCGGCATCCTATCCTATCAAAAAAATCCTCTAAAATAGACACAATGGATCCTATACAATGGCTCCTATAATGTATTCAATTCTCGATTTCAATTCTCTTATGGAACTCCTTTTTATGATATTTACAATTTTAGAACATATATTGACTCATATCTCTTTTTCGATAATTTCAATTGTTATTACGATTTATTTGATGACCTTTTTTGTCCACGAAAGCGTAGGATTGCCTGATTCATCAGAAAAAGGAATGATAGCTACTTTTTTATCTATAACGGGATTATTGGTTTCTCGTTGGATTTCTTCGGGACATTTTCCCTTAAGTAATTTATACGAGTCATTAATTTTCCTTTCGTGTAGTTTATCCATTATTCATATCATTTACAAGATGGGGAATCATAAAAATGATTTAAACACAATAACTGCATCAAGTACCATTTTCACACAAGGCTTTGCCACGTCGGGTCTTTTAACTGAAATGCACCAATCTGTAATATTAGTACCTGCTCTACAATCTCAGTGGTTAATGATGCACGTAAGTATGATGTTATTAAGCTATGCCGCTCTTTTATGTGGATCATTATTCTCAGTGGCTCTTCTAGTCATTACATTTCGAAAAAACATCAATATTTTTTGTAATGGTAAAGTAAAAAATTTCTTAATTAAGAAATTTATCTTTGGTAAGATTAACTATTGGAATGAAAAAAGAAGTGTTTTTATAAACACTTCTTTTCTTTCATTTCGAAATTATTATAAATATCAATTAACTCAACGTTTGGATTATTTGAGTTATCGTGTCATTAGTTTAGGGTTTACCTTTTTAACCATAGGAATTCTTTGTGGAGCAGTATGGGCTAATGAAGCATGGGGATCGTATTGGAGTTGGGACCCCAAGGAAACTTGGGCATTTATTACTTGGATCATATTCGCAATTTATTTACATACTAGAACTAGTACAAATCAAAGTTTGCAGGGTACAAATTCGGCACTTGTGGCTTCTATGGGATTCCTTATAATTTGGATATGCTATTTTGGAATCAATCTATTAGGGATAGGTCTACATAGTTATGGTTCATTCACATTAACATCTAAAATACTAAATAATTGAATAAACTACATAAAATAACGAGTACATATAAGAACAAAACATCATCCCGTACCCATATTTATATATAAATATATAGTGAAAGTTCTTTCTTTGTGCAAGTTTTTTTAGAACCCTTTGAACCAGAAATGGTTCAAAGGGTTCTAAAAAAACTCGAAATGTATCTGATTAAAATTGAGATTTTTAATTCATTTAATTCTTTTGCATTGTTCGGCGTTTAAAAGCGGAAAATAAAAAGACAAAAAAAATTTGATTTCCGTATTTTTAATGAAAGACTATCGATAAAAATAATTAGATAGTATAGCTTGTACCCTATCAACTGATAATGAGAGAATGAAATCGGGATAAATACCAGTCCCTAGTATAGGTAAAAAGATACAGATTGAAACAAATAGTTCTCGTGGTCCAGAATCCAAAAAATTAGAATTTGTAACATGAAATAACTTGTATCCATAGAACATCTGACGTAACATAGATAATAAATAAATAGGAGTTAATATCATTCCTATTGCCATTACAAAAGTAATTAGTATTTTTGACATTAAAAGAAATCTTTTACTAGTAATTATTCCAAAAAAAACTAATGATTCTGCAACAAAACCACTCATTCCCGGCAATGCAAGAGAAGCCATTGAAAAACTACTGAACATGGTAAAAAGTTTTGGCATTGGAATCGATACCCCCCCCATTTCGTCGAGATAAACAAGACCCATTCTATCACAAGTCGTTCCCGTCAAGAAAAAAAGTGCAGCACCAATAAATCCATGAGAGAGTATTTGTAAAATAGCACCATTGAGCCCGATTCCGGTTATGGAACCAATTCCTATAATTGTAAAACCCATGTGAGATACAGAAGAATAGGCTATTCTCTTTTTCAAATTCCGTTGACCGAGAGAGGTCGAAGCTGCATAGATTATTTGAATAGTTCCTATTATTACCAACCAGGGAGAAAATATGGAATGAGCGTGGGATAATAATTCCATATTGATTCGAATAAGTCCATATGCTCCCATTTTTAATAAGATTCCAGCTAGAAGCATACATGTACTGTAATGTGCTTCTCCATGGGTATCGGGTAACCAAGTATGTAGAGGTATAATCGGCAATTTGACGGCATAAGCAATAAGGAATCCAAAATATAATATTATTTCCAATGCCACAGGATATGATTGATTAGCTAATTTTCCAAAATCTAATGTAGGTTCATTAGAACCATATAAACCCATACCCAGAACCCCTATTAAAAGAAAAATGGAGCCTCCCGCCGTGTACAAAATAAACTTTGTCGCCGAGTAGAGACGGTTCTTTCCTCCCCACATGGATAAAAGTAAATAAACAGGAATTAATTCTAACTCCCACATCATGAAAAAAAGTAAAAGGTCTCGAGAAGAAAATGGTCCTATTTGACCGCTGTACATTGCTAGCATGAGAAAATAGAACAATTGTGAATTTTTAGTAACTGGCCAAGCTGCTAAAGTAGCTAAACTGGTGATAAATCCTGTCAGTAAAATGGGTCCTATGGAAAGTCCATCGATTCCCAGTCTCCAGTGAAAATCAAAAATATCTATCCATTTAAAATCTTCTTCCAATTGGATTAATGGATCGTCCAATTGGAAATGATGACAGAAAACGTGGGTCATTAAAAGGAGTTCTAACAAGCAAATACCTATAGCATACCACCTGAACATCTTATTTCCTCTATAAGGAAGAAAAAAAATGCAAGAGCCGACGGATATCGGCAAAACAACAAGTATTGTTAGCCAAGGAAAATTATTCGTGATAAAGACAAGATACGTTTTTGACCACAAAAGCCCGTACTTAATAAAATATATTATTCTATTCTGAATACGAGCTTTTGTCGGTAAAGAGGAATCAAATAATTAAAGTGTATTTTTTTTTGTAACGTATCAATAAGATAGTCCCATGCTGCGAGTTGTTTCATGCCATAAATAGACACGGACACTCAAAAAATCCGTTGGACAAGCGGATTCACATCTCTTACAACCTACACAATCCTCGGTTCTTGGTGCGGAAGCAATTTGCTTAGCTTTACATCCGTCCCACGGTATCATTTCCAACACATCCGTAGGGCAAGCTCGTACACATTGAGTACACCCTATACATGTATCATAAATTTTTACTGAATGTGACATTGAATCTATAACAGCCTGGGTTTGAACATCAAAAATTTTCAATCTGGTATAGAAGTAGTAGTTATATTGTAGACACCAGACGAAGCAGTGGTTTACTAAAATTGGAAGAATCAATATTTTTCTAAATCTGCTTATAAGAAAAAACCAAGAGACTTTAATTTTCGTTTCAAAAATTATAATCATACGAGTCGGGTGTGTGAATGAAAATGGTCCAACAAAATAAATTGATATTCAAATCAATATATAAATATCTAAAATTAAATCTAAATAAAAGAGATTTAATTTAATTTATATTATTATAAATTAGTTTAGTATTAATTATACTTTACTAATCTAGTAAAATAGTCAAATTGAAATTCAATAGTCAATTTGATATTGAATCAAATTTCATATATGTATCCATATATATATCATATATACATAATAATATAAATATATAATTCATATATTATAATATTATAGTTTCTTAGTTATTATATATACTATATATTTTACAATACACGTTATATATATAATATATATTAATCTTATATTTTTCTTATATTATTTATTTTATATATTTAATTTTATTTATATTATAATATATATATATTATTTTATATTTTATTTTATATTTTATTTCTATATTAATTAGATGAATAATCTATAGATATAGAAATAAAATATAAAATTTTTTAGTATATGATCATGATAATTTTAATTAATTATTCAACAAATTCGATTGGTTGATACGCGTTGATTTTCTGTTTCGATGAATCGACGAAACAATAGCAAGTCCAATAGCAGCTTCTGCAGCTGCAACGGCTATAATAAATATTGAGAAAATGTTCCCTTTTAATTGTCGACTATCAAATATATCAGAAAATGTTACGAGATTAATATTAACCGAATTTAGTATAAGCTCAAGACACATAAGTGCTCTAACCATGTTTCGACTTGTGATCAATCCATAGAGACCAATAGCAAATAAATAGACACTCAAAAAAAGTACATGCTCGAACATCATTGACTAACTCCTTATCAATCTCGATTCATTTCAATATCAACAATTCAAGGGATTCAATTAACTAGAAGTTATAATTACAAAACAAAAGAAAGTAAACAAATTTAACTAAAATTATTAAACCTTTTGATTTTATTATATATTTAATTTCATATTTAAAATTTTTATAACTATAATTTTTTTTATTCTAACTATATTTATTATTGGCGAGCCATAGTAATTACACCTATCAAGGAAACTAAAAGAATTATTGAAATTAGTTCAAAGGGAAGATAAAAATCTGTCGATAAATGAATCCCAATTTGTTGAGCAGTACTTATTAGGTCCTGTTCTATAATCTGGTTTGATCTTGTAGTCCAAATAATTCCATACCATGATGTATCTGATATAATAGTAATCAGTGAAAAAAAAATACTTATACAAACCAGTGACGTGACTCCATCTCCAACGGTACAAAAATATGAATCATTAGAATATTCGGAACCATTCATGAACATTACCGCAAATATAATTAAAACATTTATGGCTCCCACATAAATAAGAAGCTGTGCAGCAGCCACAAAAAAGGAGTTCGATGAAATATAGAATAAAGATATACAAACAAGAACCAACCCCAACGAAAAAGCAGAATAAATAGGATTGGTAAGTAATACAACTCCCATACCCCCTAATAGAAGAACTGACCCCAGAAATGCTACAAGAATATCATGTGTTGGTCCTGGTAAATCCATTATGTATAAAATGTCCACAAAAAAAATAAGTCAAATCATGACTTTACTAAATAGTCAAGGAAAAAGGTTTATCCAATTTATGATACCTTCCTAATTGAATTAAATCTTAATATGGATATAACTATATAGAATATATATATAATTAGTTATCTATTATATATATAATAGATATAATTATATATATTGGACTAATTACACTTACTTTTTTATCCAAAAGAAAAAACTTTAGAATTGTATATTTTGAAATTCTCGCGATAAATGAAATTTATTATTATAATTAGTTTAAATAAAAGAAGAATTCTCAAAAATAAATAAATAGTATCATATTTGTAGTTATTGACAAAAAAAGCTTTGATCCTTTATATCAAAAAAATTTTAGTAATTGGTAATCGTTCTTGAATCAAGGGATTTATCTTTATCGATTTTTATTTGAGTTGAATTCATAACTATTTGAATTGTATAATCTCCAATTACTGATATTGGTAACCGACCCAATGCAATTTGATTATAGTTCAATTCGTGACGATCATAAGTAGAAAGTTCATATTCTTCAGTCATTGATAAACAGTTTGTTGGACAATACTCGACACAGTTACCACAAAATATACAGACCCCAAAATCAATACTATAATTAAGTAATTGTTTCTTTTTCATATCTCTTTCCAATTTCCAATCAACAACAGGTAGATCTATTGGGCATACACGAACACATACTTCGCAAGCAATACACTTATCAAATTCAAAGTGAATTCGACCGCGAAAACGTTCTGACGTAATTGATTTTTCATAAGGATATTGAATAGTTACAGGTAAACGATTTGTGTGAGATAAGGTAATTATGAAACTTTGACCAATGTACCTTGTAGCCCGTATTGTTTGTTGACCATAATTCATGAACCCAGTTACCATTGGAAACATATTGTAGATATCCATGAATAAATTGATATTTCTTTCTCTTGTTTGAAAGGGGTTATGAATCTAGAATATTCTTATCGTATTCTATTATTTAATTTATAGTGAAACAAGTTGAGAAGAAGTTGTCAATAATAGATTACCCAAAGAAATAGGTAAAAGAAATTTCCATCCAAGATTTAATAGCTGGTCCATTCTCATCCTGGGTAAAGTCCATCTTGTTGTGATAGAAATGAATATAAACAAATAAGCTTTAGCTAATGTAACAAGGATACCAATTGTCATTCCAAAGACTCCAGCTATTTTTTTTATTCCGAAAAGTTCAGGAACAGATATATATGGAATAGATAACTTCCACCCACCTAAGTAAAGAATCGTTACAAATAATGAAGAAACTAATAGATTTAGGTACGAAGCAAGATAAAATAAACCAAATCTGATACCTGAATATTCCGTTTGATAACCTGCTACTAATTCTTCTTCCGCTTCTGGTAAATCAAAGGGCAATCTCTCACATTCAGCTAGAGAAGAAATTATGAAAACCATAAATCCTATGGGCTGACGCCACAGATTCCACCCCCCAAAACCATATTTGGACTGTGTTTCAACTATATCAACTGTACTTGAACTATTAGATAATTATAGTCGATAAAAACAACACTGTTCCCATCGCTATTTCAAAACCGTACATGAGACCTCAGCCTCATACGGCTCCTCTATGGCCACAAATAAATGTAAGGACTGGTTCGGTCTTATCACTTCCTTTTGTTTTAGGGTAGAAAAAAAAAGATCTGTCGGAGAGTCCCAAATTAAACCAACGAAATTCCGTTCGCAAAAATAAGAAAAAAAGGCTTCGGAATTCATCTCATCCCTTATAATCAAAGTATGTTTTTCTTTGTTTTGTTCGGTAATAATTTAAACTATTTAATCAAATATTCGTTATATGAATAGAATAAAAAAAAAAAAAAAAAATTAATAAAATAATTAGAGGAATTTTTCATAAATTAAATAATGATAATAATTTCATCTATTTGGATGTATATGCATAGGAAAAAGAAAAAATAAAGATTTTTTTTATTCATTCGAATATTATATTTCATTTCTTTTATTCCTGTTCTTCTATCTCAGAGGCGGGTACTTTGAAAAAATAAATAAAGGATTAATTCGTTCTGAATAGTTATTTTTTTTAATCAGTGAATAGGAATATTACTCTAGATCGGAATCATAGGAAAGTACCGCTTGATCATTTCTACCAATTTAAAGCCTCTATTATGATTCATTTTATGCAGAAATATCTTTTTTTTTTTTTGATACCCTACCTTATATTATCTCCATTACTAATCTTTTGTGTACTTTTGTGTTCCTAACTGTCCACTGATTTTTGATTGATCTACGGCATGTTAATAAATACAAGACAGTAATGAAAACTCCATACAGTCGATCTTTTATACCCGCTTCAAGATATGATGACGAATCTCAATCTTGGGATAACCATTTTACACGGCTTATGTTTACTTCAATTTTATTCTTGTACATATGAAGTGAGATTTTATCTTCTTACTTCAAATTTCTAAGTTGTTTTGTTTCACTCATATAACTATTTGGTTTAACTCATTGACCTGAATCATGAATAAAAAAAAATATCCATTCAATTCATTCAACTTTTTTCCTAGAAGTAAAGGAAAGAAGTATAAATTTTATATTCAACGAATCACACGTAGAGATATTGATAATACACATAGAGTTAATGGTATTTCATAACTAATGGATTGAGCAGCAGCTCGCAGACCACCTGAAAAAGAATATTTATTATTCGATCCATACCCCGACATAAGAAGCCCAATAGGAGCAATACTTGAAATGGCGATCCATAAAGAAACACCTATACTGAGATCGGCTAAAACAAGGCGATACCCAAAAGGGATTACTAAATAATTTACTAGAATCGATATGACTACTATAGACGGTCCAATACTAAACAAACGAAGATCTCCTCTAGACGGGAGAAGATCTTCTTTTAAAAGTAGTTTAGTTCCATCTGCCAAAGCTTGAAGAATTCCCAAGGGGCCAGCATATTGAGGCCCAATACGTTGTTGTAGCGCTGCGGATATTTCTCTTTCCAACCACACAATTACTAGTACCCCTATTGTAATTCCCAATATAAGGATTAAAATGGGTACAAAAGTCCATATGAGCCCATGGACCTCTTTTAAGGATTCCGATGTAGAAAAAGAATTGATAGTTTGTACTTCTGTCGTATCAATTATCATTTCAACGATCAACTTCTCCCATAATGATATCTATACTACCTAGTATCGTCATGATATCAGCCAATTTCATTCTTTTAACTAGTTGAGGAAGAATTTGCAAATTTATGAAGCCGGGTGGACGAATTTTCCATCTCCAAGGGAAAATACTATTGTCTCCTATCAAATAAATTCCTAATTCCCCCTTTGGGGCTTCCACTCTTACGTAAAGTTCTTGTTTCGACAATTCAAAATTGGGTGAAGGTTTTTTACTAATAAATCTATATTCAAAATCATTCCATTCGGAATTTTTTGCTCTACCAAAGCGCCGGACTTCTAAATTTTCATAGGGTCCGCCAGGAATTCCTTCTAGGGCCTGTTGAATTATTTTTATGGATTCCCTCATTTCACCCATTCGTACTAAATAACGAGCTAATGAATCTCCTTCTTTTTGCCATTGGACTTCCCAATCGAATTCATTGTAACACTCATAATTATCAATTTTACGAAGATCCCATTGTATTCCAGAAGCTCGTAACATTGGTCCCGATAAACCCCAGTTTATCGCTTCCTCCCCACCAATAATACCCACTCCTTCGACTCGCTCCAAAAAAATAGGATTTTGTGTAATAAGTTTTTGATATTCAAGAATCCCTGTTAAAAAATAATCACAAAAATCTAAACATTTATCTATCCAGCCATAAGGTAAATCGGCTGCTACGCCTCCGATGCGGAAATAATTATGCATCATTCGCATACCTGTGGCAGCTTCGAATAAATCATATATTAATTCCCTCTCTCTAAAAATATAAAAAAAGGGAGTCTGTGCACCGATATCTGCCATAAAAGGTCCAAGCCATAACAAATGAGAAGCTATACGACTCAGCTCCAGCATAATTACTCTGATATAGCTAGCCCTTTTAGGTACTTGAACATTTTCCAGTTGTTCTGGTGCATTTACCGTTATTGCCTCTGTGAACATAGTAGCTAAATAATCCCAACGTGTTACATAAGGCAAATATTGTATGATTGTTCGGTTTTCCGCTATTTTTTCCATACCCCTGTGTAAATAACCCAATATAGGTTCACAGTCAATAACATCTTCACCATCGAGAGTAACAATTAGTCGAAGAACACCATGCATTGATGGGTGGTGAGGACCCATATTAACGATCATGAAATCTTTTTTTTTAGTCGGTACAGTCATACCTTTTCTTCCTTAATTCATTATTTCACGAATTCCTCAATAAAGTAGATTCGTCCAAATGTAAAATCTTAAAATCTAATAATTACTAATTCAAAAATTTAAACAATGAAATTAACAATTTTTTGGTTCTCGAATATCCAATTCATCAATTAATTTCTTATAACGCACTCCATTTTTCTTTGACAAATAGGCCAGCATACGTCGACGTTTTCCCAGAATTTTTTGTAGACCTCTTTTTGATAAAAAATCTTTTTTGTGCAATTCCAAATGTGAAGTAAGTCTTTGTATCTTATTTGTGAAACTTAATACTTGAAATTCAACAGAACCTCTGTTTTCTTCTTTTTCTTCTTGTGAAATAAGTGAAATGAATGAATTTTTTATCATAAAAAACTTTTTTTTCTTTCTTTTCCACGGATTTTTCCGATTATGAAAAAGAAAATAATATATATTATTTTTATTATTATTATTATAATGTTATTTCCATTTTTTTTAATCTAGTACACACAAAAATAAAAATTTATTCATTTCCAAATAGTTTTTTTATTTGATTCTATCCAAATCCAATTGAAAATTGGATTTGGATAGAAAAGGATAATACATTTACACATTTACCAAAGAGAATCTTTTTTTGCACCTAAAAAGATTCTGTGAATTTCTTTCTAGATTGAATTGATACACAAGTAAATACATATTATGTTATGTTTATGTACCAAAGTAGCAAAGTATAACATATATCCTTCACTTTTCATCTACGGAAAATGGCATGTGAATATTGACATGTGACATAAAGTATATCAAATATACTATTAGATAATTAGATAATTCTAAATCGTGTATACATGTGTATCCTTGACATACTGAAATTACTACTATTATTGGTATCAAACCAATAGCGATTCATACAAGCTAAATCTTCTAATCGGTAATTGGGCCAAAGAAACAACTTATATTTTATATTTGAATCTATATTAAGATTAAGACCTTTGTCTTCATTCAGAAATTGTGTGGAGTTTCTTATATTATTTTCATTGTAAAATATTTTATTTCTATTCACAACATCCCAATTAGGAGAGTTGAAACAAATTAGAATTCTCAATTCTCTACGACGTCTAGGAGATAGAATATTTTCAGGAACAAGGAGATCATAATAATCTGGATTCCCATTCACAAGCATATTTTCATGTTGTTCAGTAGATTTATTAAAATTCTTCTTATTGACATATTTTTTTTTTTTGTATTTTATATTTATTTGGTGATTACTCTTTTCGCCATCGATCAATGAAATACTTATGGTTTGATACATAATTAATTTTCCACCCGTTATAAAAGCTAAACGAGTTGATTCGATAATCAATATTCCTTTTTTTAAAAAGTCTGTAAGAGTTAGATTATCTTTATTAAGGATTGCATCTAGATCCATCTCTTTTCTTCGAATTAAGGCTAGAGCTATAGAACTTGGATCCATCAATCTAAGTAAGAAACAATATGCCTTGATATTTCTTGTCATTTTATGATTAACGAAGTTGTTCCATCTTAATTGAACAATTAAATATTTATTTAGGAATAAATCTAGTTCTGATTCCTTGCTTTTCTTGCATCGTTTTTTCTTTTTACTTTCAGATCTCGCATAATCCTTTTGAAGAGGCTTTTTTTTGTTTTGTTTGCTTGGATCTGACACAAGATTTGTCTTTTCTTCGTTTTTTTCTTGGTTTTTTAATTTTATTAAAATAGAATCTTTGACACTTTTATTTTGACTAATTTTTTTTTTTTCATCTAAATTCTGATTGGAAAGAAGTAATTTGATTGGGATGATCCACGGTTTAATCTTATATGCCTTATATGTATCAAAAGGAAATCTGAATTCCGGGAAGAACCAAAGTTTCAGATTTGATTTTTTTTTTTTACAAAAAACTCTTTCCCTTTTTCGATTCATTCCCATCCAACTCCAATCAAAAAAGTTTTTTTGATTGGAGTTGTTTTTTTTGTATAGATTTGTTTCTTTTTCTTGATGTTTTGAAAGAAAAAAAAGATCTTTTTTTTTCAATTTTTTTATATTAATATTTTTTTTTTTTTTAGTCTTAGCATTTTTTTCAAGTTTGGCACCGATATGTACATTTGTAAAGTCGATAATATCGATATCATTTACATCAATAGTGTTTTTCGGGTAAAAATGTAGAATTCTACAATCAAAATATTTCCTATTCAGATTTTTATGCTTATTAAAAACATAATTTTTTTCTATGGAATTATCAATTCCATAAAACAATTCGGGTTTCCATATGTTGAAATTATATGGAATTTTTTGGTTCCTTTTTAGTTGTAATTTTGGTTTATAAATAGAGGAATCTTTACTATCCCCATAATATATATATTTATGTGATAAAAGATCATATACATATTGCTTTTTTAATTTTTCTTTTTGATTCGGCCATAAATACACTGTATAGAAATTTTCTTTTTTGTAATGAATTGATCGGTCTTTTTCTTTTTTATATGAAGAAAATTTCATTGATTCTTTATTGTGAATCGTACAATTTTGATTGATTTTTTTTCGCCATTTTTTCGCTACTAATACTAATCGAGACCATTTGCTCTGAGATAAATTGTATGCATAATTAGCCTTTAACCAGTTTTTCCATTCATTCATTCCAGGCTTTTTTATTTTCTTATACTTATACCTTGATTTGGAGTTAAATATTCCTGGGGTTATAGAATAATAATTTATCTTGTCCTTAATAAAAGGATGGGTACCGCGATATTGAAGTACAGATCTAAAGTGATGGTTGTTAAGTAATTGGGTTTGTGATATTTTGTAAAATACATATGCTTGGGACAAGGAAGATAAATCGTAATAAGTATTTGAATTATTACTAGGATTAGAAAAGTCCTTTTCTTTTTCTATAGTCGAAATAAAGTTCATTGTATGTTGATCTGTTTCATCAATTCCTTCTTGATTTCTTTCATCGTTGTAAATGGATTCATTGATAATTTTTTTTGTTGAAAGTTGTGCATTGACCTTCAAAATGCTAACCATACATAGCAGGATATCCATGTATATTTTTTCAATGAAAGATTTCATAAAATAATGTGATTTGCATATTAATCGAGTATTTATTCTTTTGAATATCCGCCAAATATCTTTCTTTAATTCTGGTCTTTTATCATCATAGGCTGGAACTCTTTTTTTCTTTTCTTTTGCGATTTCTTCTATTTGATTCCTGATTATGATTGTCTTATCAGCAAGATCTTTCATTTCATTTTCTATGAATAAAAAATTTGTCCAATTCATAGATTGAATTTGCATGGTCGATTCAGGAATAATCTTATTATTATCTTTTGAATCTTTTGCATTTTCATTTGGTTCATATACTTTCACCTTCTTGAATTCAAATAAATAAATTGGGTTTACTTTTTCAAGTTTATTCATTATTCGTTTTAGAACTGGAAAAATTTGGATAACCCATGGTTTTGAAACTTTTACTTTTAGAGGTAGAAAATAATTCTTTTTCACTTTTCGAATATTTTTTTTTAGTTCTTTATATATGGGTTCAAAAAAAGAAGGTAGGGTTCGGGCAGGACCAAAAGGAAGTTCTGTTTCCGTTCCCCAAACTGTTAAAAAACTAGAATTTTCTTGTTTTACTTTTTTTTTCATTGGATCTCCATGATGAGATCGTAGTTTAGATCTTCGCCAAGGTTTTAAACGGAAAGGAAATAGAATTTTTACCTGAAGACCATCTGTTAACCAATCTTGAGGAAATTCTGTTTCTGATAGTGGAATACCGTTATACGTACATTTAACATGCATTTCACTCTTCCAGTCCTTAAAATCCTCATACCACTCGGGGTATTGGAATAATAACATACGTCCAACATTTTTAGCTATTATCAATGAAGGCAATATAATGTTTTTTCTAAG